CACACCAGAGGTCTCTTAACAATATTTATAGAGCGAAAAAAAACAAGATTCTTTTTTCCTTAGTTTATTTGATCAAATAAAAAAGCAACTTTGGGATTGCTGAATCACAGACAAATCACAGACAAAAAAATATAATAAATATATAAAGCAACGGAGCCATCATAGTATTTTTGAATTCCTCCGAAAGGAAGGGTGGTAAGTTGATCATTTACCTATCGGGGTCTGATCGATCCTATTTTTTTCTTTCTTTGATGGAAGGTAAGGGTCAATTTTATTGTAGAGCCGTATGCAATGCATAAAAGATGCCCGTACGGTTGTTCGATTCTATCTTTTTTTCTTGTTATTCTTTTATCTTTCTTTTATCTTCCCCTCATCATGCGAAATAGAGAAACCTTTTATTATCTTATATCATCAGGGTAATGATCCATCAACCTGCTGGTTCTTTTTCTGAAGTAGCAACGGGAGAATTCATCCTGGAAGTGGGAGAACTGCTGAAACTACGTGAAACCCTGACAAGGGTTTATGTACAAAGAACGGGCAAACCCTTATGGGTTGTATCCGAAGACATGGAAAGAGATGTTTTTATGTCAGCAACAGAGGCCCAAGCTTATGGAATTGTTGATCTTGTAGCTGTTGAATGACAATAGCCTGGATTTCGCGTCAATTCGTGATTTGAAATTACTCCTGCCGAGTTTAATATTCTATGACTTTTATTTACTATTCTATTGAATAAAAGTAATTCATAATCATCCGGTTAGGATCGATCTAAACCAGCCCATTATGTATATGATTCAACATGCCAACTATTAAACAACTTATTAGAAATACAAGACAGCCAATTAGAAATGTCACAAAATCCCCCGCGCTTCGGGGATGCCCTCAGCGTCGAGGAACATGTACTAGGGTGTATGTGCGACTCGTTCAGATCATGAACTAGAACAAAGGAAAGAGAACAATGTTCGAATATCAATGATCAAATAGGATAGAACGGAAAAACGAACTACATTTCCTATCTAAAAATAAGAAAATGGATCATATCCCTTTTATTGTGTATGAAATTTATGGTTTCTATTGGTGTAAATCCACTCACCTCAATTCAAGATGAGAAGCAATTCTCCATTGGTAGCAAATGGTTATCCATTAAGCGGAGGAAATATTAGTTAACATAGACCCCTCTTGCAAGAACGGACTAACAGGGTCAGCTACCCAGCCAACCTTCATAATTAAATACCGTTACTGTATAGGTAGAGCTCGTTGTGAAAGACCTATTACTGGATAATTCATGGGTAGAGCCGAAGAATGTGAACTATACAAGTTAGCAATAACATTGATTAAATGAAGTAAAGGCTCCGGTGTATAGAGAAGACCTCACCGTTTAAGAAGTAACCATAGAAACGATGAAATCCACTATTTCTTTATCATTGCTATTTTTTTTTTAATACCTAGTATAGTACAAGTTCGTATTTCGAGGTGAAATGCCTAGAAAAAATAAAAAATCGTGGTTGGGAAGGTTATAGTAGCCAAAGCCATTGGAATTTTTAGTTTATACATTGGAAAAATCCGTTTTGTTATTAATATACTAGTAAAGGGGCAAAAGAATAACTGAAAGAAAGGAAATCTATTAGTTATTCGTTAAAGTTTCATTTATTCAATGACCAGAATTAGACGGGGATATATCGCTCGGAGACGTAGAACAAAAATTCGTTTATTTGCATCAAGCTTTCGGGGGGCTCATTCAAGACTTACTCGAACTATTACTCAACAAAAAATAAGAGCTTTGGTTTCGGCTCATCGGGATAGGGACAGGCAAAAAATAAATTTTCGTCGTTTGTGGATCACTCGAATAAATGCAGCAATTCGTGAAAGGGGGGTATGCTATAGTTATAGTAGATTAATAAACGATCTGTACAAGAGACAGTTGCTTCTTAATCGTAAAATACTTGCACAAATAGCTATATCAAATAGGAATTGTCTTTATATGATTTCCAATGAGATCATAAAAGAAGTAGGTTGGAAGGAATCCACCGGTTAAACGGAGTTGCCCGGAGAATGAACTCCGGGAAGGTCGAATAAAAATGAATAGAATATGATAAAATATGAGAAAGTAGTCAAAATAAATATGAATCAACACGTTCAATAAAAAGATTGCTTCTTCCCAGATTATTATTTTTTTCTTACGACACGAGAATTAAATCCGGATTCTTGTATTTTTCCAACAAAATATAAATCCGCGTTTGAGTTCGAATGGGAAGTTGAATTCAAGTGAAGAAAGAGTAAACCTATCTTTTTCTGGCTCTAAGACTAGAAGTTCTAGTGGTCGACTCGGTTCTTTCAAATTGTTTCTCATTATTAAGAAAAGGTAACAAAGATAAAATACGAGCTTGTTTTATAGCAATAGTAATTAATCGTTGTTGTTTCAAGGTCAATCTATTCACTCGTCTAGATAATATTTTTCCCTGTTCACTAATAAATCGACTAATTAAACTCATGTTTTTATAAT